AGGGGATAGAATTTTTATTTAAAGATAGACATAATTGATGTAATCCATACTTTCAGAGTAAATGAACCTAGTTCATTTTTACTTGTTACTTTTCCATAATCTACTACTACATTTTCTACAGTATCATTAGATAGACCTGCTTCTAGAAGATGAACTCCTGAGTCTGCATTAGGATTAGCAATTTGAGCAATTTTCTTTGTAACTCGAGGAACTACTTTTTCAGTTACTAGTCGACCTGATAGTTCTAGTTGAATATTTTGAATGTAAGATGGAAGGATAAATGAACCCTCTTCTCCAGCTTTCCCATAAACACCAGCTTTCAGTGATGGATATGTTAGAATAGCATCAGAGAATTTCAGGAAACTTTTCTTATTTGCATTACTAATAAGATATTGAGCTAGAATTTGACTATTCATGTAAGGATAATGAACACGAATCATCTCAATATGAACTTCTTTATGAAAAATAAGAGAGAGTGTTTTACATAGTTCTTGTAGTTTCTCTTGTGATAGAATATCCATTTGACTATTCTTATGATAGAAAAATAGAGTAATATTTACTTTATTATTACTTTGATTATAAATTGGATTACTAATAAGGATATTTGTCGGAACATAACGTTTTGTATGATCTTTTTTAGATACTACTTGAACATTTCCAAAATAAGATTGAAGAATTTGTGTAGAAACTTTTTCAAGATTACTTAGCATTCGATTATTAGTAGAGAGAAAATGGTTTTTATTTTGAAGTACAGAAGATGTAAGAATATCTACTAGTTTACTATCATTCCCTTCAATTCGTTTATTTTTAAAAAGAATATTTGTAACTTTCATGTATAAATAAATTCAAGAATATTAATAAGATTCACTATTGATTATACTTATAAATAATATTTTCAAAAGGGGAATAGAATTCCCTAAATCAAAATTATCGTAGTTTAGTAATATATAGTCGACTTACATTTAGTTCAAGGAATGCAGGAAGAATATATCGACTAAACACAAATACTAGTACGAATAGACCAAATACTAGGAAAGAAAATTGATTTACGAAATAAAATGGTACTAGTTGTGGCATATTTTTATTTTTTAATTAACTATATCTCCATAATAAAATTGTGATAAAATTAACAATATTTACTGATAGAGTCATTGAATACTTTTGCAATCCAGTTATTAAGATTGTTTTGGAACAACGTGGAATGCGTGGAATGGTGTAGGTGAATCAATTGCCCATTCTAGTGATGTAGCATAATTTGATTCTAGCCAGAATTTAGGTGTTGATTGGAAGAATCCTGGCACTTCCCATAGGTTTCCATCAGCTTCTTCTCCATTTACTAGAGCATCATATACAGTGTATGCAAATACGAATACTGAAACTAGAGAAATCATACTTCCTACACTTGAAATGAAGTTGTATGGAGCAAAAGCATCAGGATAATCAGGGATACGTCGAGGCATTCCTGAAATACCTAGGAAATGTTGTGGGAAGAATGTTAGGTTAGCACCTAGGAATAGTGTCCAGAAGTGGATTTTACCTAGTGTTTCGCTATATGTTTTACCAACAATTTTTGGGAACCAGTAGTAGAATCCAGCAAATACTCCAAATACAGCACCCATTGATAGTACGTAGTGGAAGTGAGCAACTACGTAGTATGTATCGTGGAATGCAATATCTAGTGAAGCATTTGATAGTGTTACTCCTGTAACTCCTCCAATTGTAAATAGAGCAAGGAATCCAATACAGAAGATCATTGGTGTGTACATTCGAATACTTCCTCCATACATTGTTGCTAGCCAACTGAAGATTTTAATTCCTGTTGGAACTCCAATAATCATTGTAGCAGCTGTGAAGTAAGCTCGTGTATCTACATCTAGACCTACTGTATACATATGGTGTGACCATACTAGCATTCCTAGCACTCCAATTGTAGCCATAGCATATACCATTCCTAGGTAACCAAATACTGGTTTAGATGAGAATGTTGAAATTACTTGACTTACAATTCCGAATGCTGGAATAATTAGAATATATACTTCAGGGTGCTATATAGTTTCTATAAACTATATTGGACTATATCATCAACGAATTGAATAAGTAAATATAAAATACTGTTCCATTTATTCCAAAAATTCTTCCAAACTTTATGATGAATACTATCTTCTCGATATGCTTTCATACTTTTTAGTTTAAAGAAATCTTGGATCATGAAAAATCGTTTTGATTTAGTACTTTTAAACATATGTGTTTTAAAATAAGATCGAAAACGCTCAATATCTTCTTTAGATTGAATATGCCATTTATAAAATCCATTCTTAGCAGTATCATAATAAATATTTCCACCAAAATGTTCTTTATAATATTGAATATCTTCTAGATATTTATTACTTACTTCTACTACTAGAGTATATTGAGTATACTGAGAGTTTTTTACATTCTTAGTACAAATATTTACTGTACCATCTGAATCGAAAAATCCTAGCAAACCAATTTGAATTTTGAGTTAGATCTACACTATTCTTAATAGGAATATTTAGGATAGAACAAACTCGATGTAGTTGAGATTTACGAACATTATGTTGAATATAACCATTCACAATATTTACTACATGAATGATGCTTTTTTTATTATGTACACGATATCGATATGCTTTTGAACCAGATCGAAGCTTAATATTTCCTCCACCAATTTTATTTTGAATAAAATGTAGAAGATAAAGATCTTTTATATCTACAGTAATTTCTAGAGATGGATATCCTTGTTTATTTACTAGAAAACATCCATCTCCATCAATAATTCCTGCAAACCATTCCTGAAAAGCTACATCATTCCAAGCATTTTCATATTTACTTATTTTTTTAGTTGTTACGCATGTAGTCTCTGAGGTTCCTACTAGACTAGATTTATATAGTCGTTGGTTACCTGCTGATTGCATCTTAAATACTTTCTTTTGACTTGGTAGGGATACAGCTAAAAAAAGAGTACCACTTATTACCATAGTAAAAGTATCATTCATAAATTCACATGAATTTACACGACAGTCCCAGCACATAGCGTAATTCGAATTCAGAATTCCTTCTGAAAAGGGCCAATAAAAACCAAAGAACCAGAATAGGTGTTGATATAGAATTGGATCACCACCTCCTGCTGGATCATAGAATGAAGTATTAAAGTTACGGTCTGTTAGTAGCATTGTAATACCTCCTGCTAGTACTGGTAGTGTTAGTACTAGTAGAATTGATGTTACGAAAACAGCCCATACAAATAGAGGCATTTTATACATTGTCATACCAGAAGCTCGCATGTTTAGAATTGTAACCATGAAGTTCATAGCTCCTAGCATTGATGAAATACCTGATAGGTGAAGACTGAAAATAGCAAGATCTACTGAACCACCTGAGTGACTTTGTAGACCAGCTAGTGGTGGATAACTTATTGAAAATATTTAGACGCACTAAATATACCAATACTCTCATATTGGATTGGACTATACCTTCATTTTATATATGTTTGCTTAGATACATACTAATACGCATATCTTATTTATATCTACTTTCTTAAATACTATTTTTATTGACATTCACCTCAATTTACTCTTATTTTTAAAATTATTTCGAATCTTATTCATCATACTTTGAATTTTCATTAGTTCTTCAAAACTATTGTTTTTATGGAAAGATCGACTTCAAATTCGATATTCTAGTGATTTCATTCCTTTCATAGTCTTAAAAAAGTAATCAATCACTTTATGAACACTTGCTTGATTTGTTGTAATACAACTAAAATACATATGTTTCTCTATTACTTTCATATCTAGTAGTAGTGAAATTGCTTTTAGCACAATTTTATCTTTTTTCTGAGTAATCTCAAAACAATGGCTTATACGAGAAGGTCCTTTCTTAACTAGATAAAAACTACCTTCTGCTTCAGTAAATCCCACAACCCACTCTTTTGACAGAATAGATTGTACTTGTTCTACAGTTATAAATTCTTCATTTACATCTTTCCAAACAATAGATTTATAATTCATGGGTACTTTTTGACTTTTATAATAAATAAGTAGCTTCTCTTTTTGATCTTTATTGATAGTAGTATCTGTATAAACTAGAAGACTTTTACGAAACATTTCATATTGAAATTGTTTGGAAGTTAGTAGTGGATACTTATCAAAAATAGGTAGAATTTTTTCTTTTAGATGTTGCATATCTCGAATACGATATTCTGCACATGAAGATACTTTTGAAGGTACTGTTACATTACCTACTCCTAGCATTTTCTTCATAAAATAAAGAACACGCAGATTATATGGACTTTGACCTACTTTAAAGCAGAAAGTTCAAGTATTCTTTTTTGTTTTACCAAAATAAAAAGTACCATCTCCATCTACTATTCCAACAAGCCATTGTGAGAATACATTTATGGGTGAATTTTTTACAAACATACTATAAAATGCACTACGTGTAGTCTCTGATGGCCAAAATAGATGTATTTTCATTTTATATGATTTTGACCAGGCGGATTGTCCCCATGTCGATGACATTTTTACATTTTCTTTCATTTGCGTTTTCATTATTATTAGAAAAGTATTCATCTTCGTATATATTATTCAATATATTTGAGGAGTTTCCCGCATCGAGTAGTGTTTACCGACAGCTTATCCTTTTCAACTGTCCATCCTGGCCCAGCTCCTTGTTCTACGAAAGCACTAGCTAGTAGAAGGATTAGGCTAGGAGGAAGTAGCCAGAAACTAATATTGTTTAGTCGAGGGAAAGCCATATCAACTGCACCAAGCATTACTGGTACAAAGTAGTTACCAAAACCACCCATTAGAGCAGGCATAACCATGAAGAAAATCATAAGGAATGCATGAGCAGTAATAATAACGTTAAATAGTTGATGGTTTCCAGCAAGAACTTGTACACCAGGAGCAGCTAGTTCAGCACGGATTAGTACTGAGAACATTGTACCTAGAAGTCCTGAGAATACAGCAAAGATAAGGTAAAGAGTACCAATATCTTTAGCATTTGTAGAATATAGCCATCGTGTCATGAAGAATAGTATATTCTTACGAATATTCAGAAACTTATTAGTAAAAATCATAATTATGAGGTAACATACATTTTTTTTTCTATTTCTTATAGAGGACAAAAGGAGAATCGAACTCCCACGGGTAATAACCCAGATAATTAGCAATTATCCTTACTTCACCAATAGCCGTTTGTCCTAAATGATTCTTATAGAAAGGTGTGTAAAATATACAAATATACTTATAAATATTTATTTGTTAAAGGGGAAATATTTGAAATTTATCCATCAGCCACAAGTTCCCTTACGGCTACCTTGCTATAACTTCACCTCAGTTCCATTTTCAATGTCCTTGAAAAGAGTATTTCCAAGTTCCATGTTCCAACATAACCAAGATGTGATAGACAGTTAGTATCTCCTTAATAGATCGATTCACCGTTCCGTACTAATAAACGATTACTCGGTATTCCTGATTCATGTAGACGAATTTCAGTCTACAATCCTTATTCAATCTTATTTCATAGATTTGCTCCATCTCTCGATTTTGCATCTTATTGTTAGATTTTAGTAGCACGTCTGTAGCCCATACTCCATAAGGGTCATGACGGCTTATCGTATTCCATTTTAGTGACTTTTATCAAGTTCACAGGAGAAAGAATTGATTTCTACTATGGATTGCGTTCGTTAGCGGACTTAACCTAACATCTTACGACACGAACTGACGACAGCCATGCAACGCCTGTGAATCCAATATATTACTATATTAGAAACATTCAAGGAGAGGTAAGGTTCTACGCGTATTGACGTATTAAACAACATGCTCCACACCGGGTCTTAAGGATGGTCTAATCTTTTTGCTTTCAATCTTGAGAAATTACTAACAAGGTGTTACACATACAGCCTTTCGCTTTTTCTCTGATATTCATTCTATTTGCATAGTTACCAAAGAATTAGTGTAAATAGTTTACGGTTTGGACTACTCAGGTAGCTAATCTGTTTTGCTCCCCAAACTTTCATCTCTCAGCGTCAATTCTTACTTGGAAAATTGCTTTCGCCTTTAGTATTCCACTAGATATCAACGAATATCATCTCTACTTCTAGCATTCTATTTTCCTCCATTGAATTCAAGCTATATTTCAAGCCGCCTACAGATCCTTAAAACCTATTTATTTATTCAACGTTTGCCCAGTTCGTATAACCGCGTCTGCTGGCACGAGACTTAGATTGGACTAATAGTAAGGTAACGTCATTATCCTCCCTTACGACACTCTACTAAACTTCGAGTTCTGGTTAGCTGGGTCACTCGTGAAAGCATTGCCCAATATTCTCCTCTGCAGCAATCAGAAAACTGATCAATCGGTCTATCAAAACCAATTGCGGAAATCAAAGCTTTCGCTCTTTTCTATTTGTCACTGGCTTGTTGAGCCGTTACCTCAACAACTACCTACAAAATGAAGAATGAATCAAGGGTATCTATTCTTCTTATCCTCGCCTGCACGCAATAACTAAATTCTTTACGAATTTACTCTCACTCGCATGAGTAAAACTACCAGAAAACGTTCGAACATTGCTAAGATTAAACAATTACAAATAAAATAAATAGAAAACTATATCTATTTATTACTAAGAATTCTTATTGAATCTATCATATCTAATATATTTCCTTTAACGAATATATCCTTACACATATAATTATAAGTATGTGTTAATTTCATACAAATTACTCCTTTATAAGTAAACATTGTGCTTAGGCATTCAATTCATCCGATAATCTTTCTATTAAAATAATATTTCTATTATTTATTCCATATTTACATGCTTTACAACATTTATTCTCCACTTGAACAATTTGAAGTTTCTAGTCTTGTTTCACTAGATCTTCCTATTTTTGGACAATTCCATATTTCTCTAACTAACCTAGGACTATATACAATTATTACTGTAATCCTAGCTATTGCATTCCATGCTGTTGCTTTCAATAACCATAAACTTGTACCTAGCCGATGGAGTGTTGCTCTAGAAGCTTGCTTTGCATCAGTACATGGTCTAGCTAAAAGTCAACTAGGAGCTAAAAATGAGCGATACTTCCCATTCATTTATGCTCTATTCTTCTTCCTACTATTTGCTAACCTAAACGGTAACATTCCTTATGGATTCACAATTACTACATCAGTAATTGTTTGTCTTGGACTAAGTACAATGATTCTTACAGGTGTTACAATTCTAGGTCTAAGCATCCACAAACTACACTTCTTCTCATTCTTCCTACCTGCTGGTACTCCTCTAGCTCTAGTTCCAGTTCTTGCTCCTATTGAACTAATTTCTTACCTAGCTCGTGCACTATCACTAGGGGTACGGCTACTTGCTAACATGGCTGCTGGACATTCACTTATGAAAATTCTAGGTGGATTCCTATTCACACTATTCACATCTAGCTTCCTAGTAAGTATCCTAACAATTATTCCATTTGTAGTATTTGTTGCTATTGTAGTTCTAGAATTTGCAGTTTCATTCCTTCAAGCTTATGTATTCTGTATTCTAACATCTTCATACCTAAAAGATGCTATTGATCTACACTAATACTACTTCCCCTTTTAGCTCTTTTTACAATATACTAATATATAAGTATGGGTATCATAAATACATTCATCCTTATCTATATAACATATATAGGCAAATCGGTTATTACCATTATTCTTTAGACTATCGTCTACGATTATTCCTATTTATAGTATCATATTATGATCCTAATTACTCTTCTAATCCTTCCTCTAATCGGTGTTCTTCTAATTGCTCCTTCTTATCGAAATCAAGAAAATGCAGCTCTTATGAACATCTCTGGAGACCCTGATACAAAACTAAAGACTACAGCTCTAACAATTTCTATTATTACATTCCTGTACTCTCTTAGTCTTCTAGTTCTGTTTGATCCTACTACACCTGATTACCAATTTACTTATCAATTTGGAGATAAAAATATCTTCTCTTCTGATTTTCAAATTGGTATTGATGGTATTTCACTATATTTCGTAATTCTTACTACTTTCCTATTTCCTATTTCCTTCCTAGCTAGTTGGAAAATTTCTTCATCACCACTAGCAGGAGGTAATAAATATAATGTTAAATTTTATCTATGTACAATGCTTATCCTAGAAGTACTTCTAATTCTTCTATTCGTTGTTACAGATATTATGCTATTCTATATTTTCTTCGAAAGTGTTCTAATTCCTCTATTCCTTATTGTAGGTATTTGGGGAAGTAGTGCTAACCGAGTTCGTGCCGCATTCCTTCTATTCCTATTCACACTTATCGGTTCACTATTTATGCTACTTTCTATCCTAGCTATCTACTACAATGTTGGATCTACAGATTTTGCACTTATCTCTCAATATACTTTCGATCTTCACTCTCAAAAAATCCTATGGGTTGGAGTATTTATTAGTATGGCTGTTAAATTCCCACTTTGGCCTCTTTACTCATGGCTATACCGAGCCCATGCAGAAGCTCCTATTGCAGGAAGTATTCTACTAGCTGGTATTGTTCTTAAAATGGCTACATATGGTAGTCTACGAATCCTACTTCAATTCCTTCCTGATGCTTCATACTACTTTAGCCCTCTTGTACAAACTCTTGCAGTGCTAAGTATTATTTATGCTAGTCTTGCTACTCTACGACAAACTGATTTCAAAGCTCTTGTTGCTTACTCAAGTATTGGACATATGGGAATTGTTGCTCTAGGACTATTCTCTAATACTGTTCAAGGAGTAGAAGGATCAATCCTACTATCTATTGCTCATGGATTCGTAAGTCCTGCACTATTCATCCTTGTAGGTGCTGTTCTTTACGATCGATTCCATACTCGTACAATCCGATACTACCGAGGAGTAGTAACATATATGCCTATCTTCGCTGTACTATTCTTCCTATTCACTATCTTTAATGCTGGTATCCCTCTAAGTGCTAACTGGGTTGGTGAAATCCTTTGTCTAATCGGTACATATCAAATGAATCCTATTGTTGGTATTCTTGGTGCTACAGGTATTGTTCTTAGTGCTGCTTACTCTATCTGGCTATACAACCGAATTACTTTCGGTGCATACAGTCAATACCTAAACTACACTAAAGATATGAACCGACGAGAATTCCATGCTATCCTTCCTCTTCTAGTATTTACAATTCTATTCGGTATCATGCCAAACATTGTTCTAGATAATATTGATACTAGTGTTACTACACTACTTTATAAACTTCCTTAATTTTTTCATAAATTTACCTACTTAAGGAATTTTTCTAAAGAAAGAAAGCTTATGCGATCTACTTTGCTCTTTCAACGATTGTACTGACAATTGTGCTGGTGAGTCCTTTCTTTCTAGTTGAATTAAGTTAAGTTGAATTAAGTTGAATTTCGTTGAATTTCGTTGAATTAAGTTTAGTTAAGTTTAGTTAAGTTGAATTTCGTTGAATTTAGTTTAGTTAAGTTGAATTTCGTTGAATTTCATTGAATGATGAAAAATTGGTTTCATTAGTAAAATGGAAAATAAGTTTCATTCGTTGAATGATGTAACAGAATGTTGCATGATATTGTGTTTCATGGTGTTACATGGTGAAAGTTTGATAAAGTATCATTTAGTATCCTAAAGTTTACTGGAGTGAAATTCGGTGAAGTTTAGGTATTCAAGGGGGGGTCTTTTTTCCCCTTACAATATTACAATATTACAATATTACAATATTACAATATTACAATATTACAATATTACAATAAATAAATATACAATAAATATACAATAAATAAATATACAATAAATATACAATAAATAAATATACAATAAATATACAATAAATAATGAAAAGAAAGGAAAATAATGGAAGACAACTGGAAAGGTAATAAGTGAATAAGGGTAATACTAAGGGTAATCAATGAATAAGGGTAATCAATGAATAAGGGTACTAAGTGAAGAATAAATAGAAAAGGGGGGAAGGTAAGATAAATGGCTAAATGGGTAAGTAGATGGATAGGAAGATAGGTGGATAGGAAGATAGGTAGATAGGTAGATAGGTAGATAGGTAGATAGGTAGATAGGTAGATAGGTAGATAGGTAGATAGGTGTAGGATCAAAGGGATAGAATAGAGAGAGTAAGGGATACTAAGGCTAAAAGAGGATACAAGGATCCTAATTTGGCAGGGCTATTCTTCATTATAGGTATACGTATTTTTACACTATTGGTGGGAGAAATGGATAGTTGGTGAAATCCATGAAATGGATAGTTAGTGGAATCCATGGATATGGATAGTTGGTAAAGGATAGTGGGTGAAATGATAGTACTAAGAAGATGCAAAGAATCAATGAAAGTCAGTAATAGCATAGCAAATCCTAACCACTCTTAGTCAATGATGGATGATTCGAGGATGAGATTCGATCATTCGAGAATGAGATTCTATGATTCGAGAATGAGATTCTATGATTCAATAATGAGAGGATGAGATTCGATCATTCGAATTCGAATTAGGATTCTCATTCCCAATCCAATCATAGCCTATTAGACTAGAATTCTAAAAAGAAGAATAGAATAAGACGACTCTAAGACAATAAGACAGAGTATAAGACTCTAAGACAGACTCTAAGACGACTGTCAAATAGAAATCTACAAAACTAGAATATTCATATGTTAAAATATAAGTATACGTATTTTTCACTATCATTCCAACCATCTTTACTTGAATCGAATCCTTACTTAAACTTAAATCTTTCCTTGAATCCAATCCTTACTTGAATCCAATCCTTACTTGAATCCAATCCTTACTTGAATCTTTCCTCGAATCTTTAGCACCTTGAAGGACTCGAACCCTCAATCTCCTAATCCGAAGTTAGGCGCTTTGACCAGTTTAGCTAAAGATGCACACCCAAAAATGAATTCAATACACAATAACAAATATTTACTACTCATTTCATCTTTTACACTATGATTGTATAGTTACAAGAAAGGCTTGTAAGCAGTGGGACTTGAACCCACACAGCTTTGAAACTACTATTTCCTAAGAATAGCTTGGCTACCAATTTCAACATGCTTACTTTCTTCATCCCTATACTTGAATACTATAGGAGAACAACAAAATGTTTACTGTTTACTCTTTACTGTTTACCCTTTTCTATTGGATTACCAATGATATTTCATAGTAATATACTTGGAATTCTCTTACTATTTCGTACATAATATAAATTATGCTTGGTGCTGCTAAATACATTGGATCAGGAATTGCTACTCTTGCACTTGCAGGAGCAGGAATTGGTGTAGGTATCGTATTCTACGCTCTAATCCAAGGAACATCTCGAAACCCTAGTGTTAAAAACCAACTATTCCAATACGCTGTTCTAGGATTTGCTCTAGCAGAGGCTACTGGACTATTTGCACTAATGGTATCATTCATGATCCTATTCTCTTAATTTCATCTATTCTTGGGAATTTTTATTCCCTTTCTATCCATTGTATTCACTATTCTAGTACCATTTAAGTAGGAATACTAGAAATAGTAGAAATACTTGGAATACTAAAAATACTAGGAATACTAGAAATACTAGAAATACTTGGAATACTAGAAATACTAGGAATACTAGAAATACTTGGAATACTAGGAATACTAGAAATAGTAGAAATACTAGGAATGATTTTCATACTCATCAGATACTTTCTAGTTTTCTAGATAAGGATAAGAATAAGAAGAAGCATACAGTGATACTTAGATAGACAAGGAGGCACTTAGATATTTAGACTTAACTACTTATCTTAGATATTTAGACTTAGCTTAGATACTTAGCTACTTAGTTTAGATATTGAATCTTAGATACTTAGCTTAGATACTTAGGAGATAGAACAATATATAAGTATGTGTCTATATACTTCATACTCATACTCACACTCATACTCCACACTCATACTCCATACTCATACCAACACTCATACCCACACTCACACTCATACTCATACATCTATCTTACCATCATTCTTCCCATCATTCCATCACTCCATTATTCCATCTATTCATCTATTCATTCTATTCATTCTATTCATCTATTCATCTATTTATCTATTCATTCTATTCATTCTATTCATTCTATTTATCTATTTATCTATTTATCTATTTATCTATTTATCTATTTATCTATTTATCTATTTATCACTTCATTTATTCATTTATCCATTCATTTATCTATTCATTCATCCATTCATCACTTACAAAGATGAACAAAGAAAGATTCCTTTAGATTACCATTCTTCAAGAATAACACACACACAATACTTATATTCGTAGATTCTCCTACCAATACCCTCTATCCATCATATACTCATACACACAATACCATTTATCCATCATATACTCATAAACCCATCCTACCATCCTACCATCCTACCATCCTACCATCATACACCCATTATAGTTCCATACTACCACCTACTATATCATAAACTACCTACTTACCAACTATCCATCATACATTCATATACCCATCATACTTACCACATACTATCATACCCAAATCATACATATCTTCTATATTATCCTACCATTACCATTCATCTATATATCCTTACTCCTTACTACAATACTTATTACTTATTACTACTATATTTATCCATTACTTCTTACTATTTATCCATTACTTCTTACTATTCATTCATTACTACTTACTATTCATCCCTTACTACTTACTATTCATCCCTTACTACTTACTATTCATTCAACATATCCTACCATTCACCTACTTATCTATCTATATTCTCCTTCTTAATCAATTATTTTTCAATATTCATACCAATATACCTCTATTCTTCATATACACAATACAGATATCCCTATCTCTATCATTCACATATTCATATCTTATCCATCATACTCTATTATTATGGATTCTTCCATCTATCACTATCTTGATCTCTATCAATATCTACATACAATCTCATTATTACCAATTCTATCACTACCAATAGTGATAACAATATACTTCATTATCATTATTCTTATTCTCATTATTATTATCATTATCATTATTATGATTCTCATAATTATTATTATGATTCTCATTATTATTATTCAGATACAGGTATAGATAGATTGACAGATAGAGTATAGATTCATAGACAGATAGATAGATAGATAGATAGATAGATAGATATACAGATATGATAGACATATATGATATATATATCTAATAGACTTATCTACTTATCTAATAGACTATATTCATATCTAATAGACTAGACTTAGATTCATATCTAATAGACTTATATACTTATCTAATAGACTTATATCTAATAGGATTAGATTCTATACTTATCTAATAGACTTATAGACATAGATTATACTATAAGTATGGGTATATATAATCATATTATACTTACTAGATACCAATTACCTATTCATTACACTATTCCACTAATACAATTACTAATTATTATCCTTCACTAGTAACAAATATTGTTATTGTATTACTAATAGTACCAATAGAATAGATTACACTTACAATAGTACCAATCTAATCTACATCAATAGTACCAATAGAATCTATATCCATATTACACTTACAATAGTACCAATAGAATCTAGATCACACTTACATACAATATTTGTATATCTATTACTATTAGTAGTAGTATTATTATAACTATTATTAGTACTATTACTCTATCATAGACCTCACCCTTACCTACTATAGCCTACTACTATACCTATCCTTATCTATCATCCTACATACCAATATCATCTATCCATAGTAATATGAATATATCACTACCATATAAATTTCAATATAAATATGATCCTTCCACTACTATTCATATTATCTATCACTATAGTAGACTAACTATCACTATAGTAATCAATATGATAATATGATAATAGAATATGATAGTATGATATGATAATATAATAGAATAATAGAATAATATGATAGTATGATATGATAGTATGATATAATAATAATAGAATAATAGAATAATAGAATAATATGATAGTATGATATGATAGTATGATAGTATGATAGTATGATTATCTATATCACTAACTACCATTCTATATCTAGAATAGGAATATTCTATTCTATTATTTCTATCACTATTGTTATCCATAATAACTATCTATCTAAGTATAACTATCTATCTAAGTATAACTATCTAGTAGTAGTAGTAGTAGTATCAATATAACTATCTAGTAGTATCAATAGTAGTCTAACTATCAATAGTATCAATAGTAGTATCAATAGTAGTCTAACTATCAATAGTAGTATGTATATCATTATCATTATCCCTCCCCTAACTAGTAGAATTCGTAGTATTATCAATATCAATGAATATCAACTATTTCTATTTTATTTCTATTTCCAAGTATGATGGGATGAAGGTATGAAAGATAAGTAAGATAGTAAGTATGTGTATATTATTCTATCTATGAATGTATGTATCTTAGATCACTAAATGAGTGAATGAATAAGTGAATAATTGGATTAGTAGATAATTAGATAATTAGATAATTAGATAATTAGATAATTAGATAATTGGATAATTGGATAATTGGATTAGTGGATAATTGGATAATTGGATAATTGAAGGATTGGTATGAATGAAGGATAGGGAGGATATGTGATATGAAATAATAATTATAAGTATTGTTCAATATATCCAACACATCCCCCTCTCCTAGTTAGGTCGAGAAGAAGAAGGATATCAATAACTATGAGTCTAGTAGTAGGTATGGGTATACTGGATAGTGAATACTAGATATGTATATGACTAATATGAATACTAGATATGGATATGGATAGTGAATACTAGATATGTATATGAATCCATCCATCCATAGATAGTGAATACTAGATATAGATAGTGAATACTAGATATAGATAGTGAATACTAGATATAGATAGTGAATAATGGATATAGAGATATCATAGTATATTCGTATATAGTAATGATATGAGTAGTAAGTAGTAAATAGTATGGTAATGGTTATGGTAATGGTACAATATATAATAATATATATGAGTATACTAGTAAGTAATGTATGTATGTATGTATGTATGTATGTATGTATGTATGTATGTATGTATGTATGTATGTATGTATGTATTTATCTATCTATGGTATCTATGTATAATGGATATGGTAATATATAGATAGGTATGGTAGGTTGTATATCTAGTAGTATGATCTAGTATAGTTGTACTATCTTCTAAGTAGTAGTAGTAAGTATAAGTAGTATTATGGTAAGTAGTAATTCTACTAGTACTATAACTATAGTATAATGATCTAAATATAGATAAGTAATGGATAGAGTAATGGGTATATAACTATAGTAGTGGTATGATAGTATGTAATGTAATGGTTATCATATCCTATGATATTCTATCATATGATGTCATATGATATCAGATATTCATTGAATTATCTGGTAAGATAAGTATTAATGGTAAGGTAGTATACTTGGTAATAAGTTAACTACTAGAGTTATTGGTATTTATTTGTTGTTGTTTGTTCTTCTTCTTCTTCTGCTCCCCTTAATTGGTGGGGATGTGTTGATTATTGGATCTTTCTTTCTTTCTTTCTTTCTAAAGTAGAAGTGTGATCGAATAATGGAATGATAAATTTTTTTTATGATTGTAATGAATATTTCAATAAGATTGAAATAATTATTATGATTATAATGATTGAATAATCATAATACCTATATGATATTATGATGTTCTTATGGGTATCAAAAATGTGAATAGATATGATGGTAGTTTGAAATGGAAAGTAGGTGGAATAGATAAAAGGGTATATAGCTGAAAGAGGGAATTGAACCCTCGAATTACAAGTATGAATCGTATGGTTTACCACTAGCCTATTTCAGCTTAAGTTTTGTAAAGTAAAGTAGTAGTATTTTTTTTTTTTTTTGTGTGTGTGTGTGTGGTTAACAAAGATAGAAGTAAGTAAATTAGTAAGTAAGTAAGTAAGTAAATTAGTAAGTTATGTATGTAAATATAGATTATCTTATAATGTTATTTTGTATGTAGTAAGGAGTGTGAGAGAATCGTATACTTATATATAAATATATGCGAAAGTATGTAAGGTAGTTTTTTTTTTTAAGTATACTTTATAGGCTTTTTTTACGAAGTAAAAATGCCTTATAAAGTAATTTTACTAGTTATAAATTTTCTATGAATTTCCTTTTTCCTTTTTCCTTTATTCCTTTTTCCTATTAACAACTATAAATAGAATAGTGTATTCCCATTTTCTTTCATTGAATTCCATCCTCTATCTTTCTCTCTCCCATGCCACTTAGAACATGTGAATCTTTAGGTGAAACTAGACGAGTAGGAATCCCATCAACTCTCAATGATTCTCTATCTGGTAGGTAGCAAATAAGTATGTGTATGTGTAACTAATTCACACTCAATAAATATATCCATCAATATGTAAGTGAAAGTAATAAATCCAGAAAAAAAGGTTAGGTTGAAATGAAAAAATAAATTTAGAAAATGGTGAAAGAGACAAATAAGAAAAATATCCTCTTCTTTCCTTTCTAAGAATAATAACTATTTCAATATACTACATAATAGATACTATAAGAGTGAAGTGAAAGTATCTTCCAATTTCTTATTATCATTATTCTTGAAGAAAAATCAATGGTAAATCTAGCTTAACAGGTAGAGCACCGATCTGTGGATTCGGCTGATTTGGTTCAAGTCCAAAGTTTTACCCTAATTTCATAGAAATTATTTAGGGAATGAAGGAATAGGTTTATCATAATTGAAATAAGTAGAATACTTATTAGATAAGTTATAAAGTTTCTTTCAATGAAACACAATTCTAAAGAATAAAAAGTATAGAAAGAGAAAAATGAATGAGATCTAATTCATTCAATTTTTGTAAGAAAGATAAAGTGAAGCAAGAAACTATCAATACATAGTAGATTCAATACTTTATTGATAATATATCAATATTGACAAAAATTATACTAAGATAAACTATTCCATTCCCTTGTAGGGTTTATGAGAGAATAGAAGAAGAAAAAACTTCCTTTAGAAAATTGAGAGGAAAGAATGATATCTCTTCCTTCCTTTTCTATCTATTTATTTAGAAAGAAAAGAAATTTTCTCTTTGCTTAGAGACAATAGGACAATTTTAGTTACAAAAATAAAAAAAAATCCATTTTCTAAATTTATTTTTTCATTTCAACCTAACCTTTTTTTCTGGATTTATTACTTTCACTTACATATTGATGGATATATTTATTGAGTGTGAATTAGTTACACATACACATACTTATTTGCTACCTACCAGATAGAGAATCATTGAGAGTTGATGGGATTCCTACTCGTCTAGTTTCACCTAAAGATTCACATGTTCTAAGTGGCATGGGAGAGAGAAAGATAGAGGATGGAATTCAATGAAAGAAAATGGGAATACACTATTCTATTTATAGTTGTTAATAGGAAAAAGGAATAAAGGAAAAAGGAAAAAGGAAATTCATAGAAAATTTATAACTAGTAAAATTACTTTATAAGGCATTTTTACTTCGTAAAAAAAGCCTATAAAGTATACTTAAAAAAAAAAACTACCTTACATACTTTCGCATATATTTATATATAAGTATACGATTCTCTCACACTCCTTACTACATACAAAATAACATTATAAGATAATCTATATTTACATACATAACTTACTAATTTACTTACTTACTTACTTACTAATTTACTTACTTCTATCTTTGTTAACCACACACACACACACAAAAAAAAAAAAAAATACTACTACTTTACTTTACAAAACTTAAGCTGAAATAGGCTAGTGGTAAACCATACGATTCATACTTGTAATTCGAGGGTTCAATTCCCTCTTTCAGCTATATACCCTTTTATCTATTCCACCTACTTTCCATTTCAAACTACCATCATATCTATTCACATTTTTGATACCCATAAGAACATCATAATATCATATAGGTATTATGATTATTCAATCATTATAATCATAATAATTATTTCAATCTTATTGAAATATTCATTACAATCATAAAAAAAATTTATCATTCCATTATTCGATCACACTTCTACTTTAGAAAGAAAGAAAGAAAGAAAGATCCAATAATCAACACATCCCCACCAATTAAGGGGAGCAGAAGAAGAAGAAGAACAAACAACAACAAATAAATACCAATAACTCTAGTAGTTAACTTATTACCAAGTATACTACCTTACCATTAATACTTATCTTACCAGATAATTCAATGAATATCTGATATCATATGACATCATATGATAGAATATCATAGGATATGATAACCATTACATTACATACTATCATACCACTACTATAGTTATATACCCATTACTCTATCCATTACTTATCTATATTTAGATCATTATACTATAGTTATAGTACTAGTAGAATTACTACTTACCATAATACTACTTATACTTACTACTACTACTTAGAAGATAGTACAACTATACTAGATCATACTACTAGATATACAACCTACCATACCTATCTATATATTACCATATCCATTATACATAGATACCATAGATAGATAAATACATACATACATACATACATACATACATACATACATACATACATACATACATACATACATACATACATTACTTACTAGTATACTCATATATATTATTATATATTGTACCATTACCATAACCATTACCATACTATTTACTACTTACTACTCATATCATTACTATATACGAATATACTATGATATCTCTATATCCATTATTCACTATCTATATCTAGTATTCACTATCTATATCTAGTATTCACTATCTATATCTAGTATTCACTATCTATGGATGGATGGATTCATATACATATCTAGTATTCACTATCCATATCCATATCTAGTATTCATATTAGTCATATACATATCTAGTATTCACTATCCAGTATACCCATACCTACTACTAGACTCATAGTTATTGATATCCTTCTTCTTCTCGACCTAACTAGGAGAGGGGGATGTGTTGGATATATTGAACAATACTTATAATTATTATTTCATATCACATATCCTCCCTATCCTTCATTCATACCAATCCTTCAATTATCCAATTATCCAATTATCCACTAATCCAATTATCCAATTATCCAATTATCTAATTATCTAATTATCTAATTATCTAATTATCTAATTATCTACTAATCCAATTATTCACTTATTCATTCACTCATTTAGTGATCTAAGATACATACATTCATAGATAGAATAATATACACATACTTACTATCTTACTTATCTTTCATACCTTCATCCCATCATACTTGGAAATAGAAATAAAATAGAAATAGTTGATATTCATTGATATTGATAATACTACGAATTCTACTAGTTAGGGGAGGGATAATGATAATGATATACATACTACTATTGATAGTTAGACTACTATTGATACTACTATTGATACTATTGATAGTTAGACTACTATTGATACTACTAGATAGTTATATTGATACTACTACTACTACTACTAGATAGTTATACTTAGATAGATAGTTATACTTAGATAGATAGTTATTATGGATAACAATAGTGATAGAAATAATAGAATAGAATATTCCTATTCTAGATATAGAATGGTAGTTAGTGATATAGATAATCATACTATCATACTATCATACTATCATATCATACTATCATATTATTCTATTATTCTATTATTCTATTATTATTATATCATACTATCATATCATACTATCATATTATTCTATTATTCTATTATATTATCATATCATACTATCATATTCTATTATCATATTATCATATTGATTACTATAGTGATAGTTAGTCTACTATAGTGATAGATAATATGAATAGTAGTGGAAGGATCATATTTATATTGAAATTTATATGGTAGTGATATATTCATATTACTATGGATAGATGATATTGGTATGTAGGATGATAGATAAGGATAGGTATAGTAGTAGGCTATAGTAGGTAAGGGTGAGGTCTATGATAGAGTAATAGTACTAATAATAGTTATAATAATACTACTACTAATAGTAATAGATATACAAATATTGTATGTAAGTGTGATCTAGATTCTATTGGTACTATTGTAAGTGTAATATGGATATAGATTCTATTGGTACTATTGATGTAGATTAGATTGGTACTATTGTAAGTGTAATCTATTCTATTGGTACTATTAGTAATACAATAACAATATTTGTTACTAGTGAAGGATAATAATTAGTAATTGTATTAGTGGAATAGTGTAATGAATAGGTAATTGGTATCTAGTAAGTATAATATGATTATATATACCCATACTTATAGTATAATCTATGTCTATAAGTCTATTAGATAAGTATAGAATCTAATCCTATTAGATATAAGTCTATTAGATAAGTATATAAGTCTATTAGATATGAATCTAAGTCTAGTCTATTAGATATGAATATAGTCTATTAGATAAGTAGATAAGTCTATTAGATATATATATCATATATGTCTATCATATCTGTATATCTATCTATCTATCTATCTATCTATCTATCTGTCTATGAATCTATACTCTATCTGTCAATCTATCTATACCTGTATCTGAATAATAATAATGAGAATCATAATAATAATTATGAGAATCATAATAATGATAATGATAATAATAATGAGAATAAGAATAATGATAATGAAGTATATTGTTATCACTATTGGTAGTGATAGAATTGGTAATAATGAGATTGTATGTAGATATTGATAGAGATCAAGATAGTGATAGATGGAAGAATCCATAATAATAGAGTATGATGGATAAGATATGAATATGTGAATGATAGAGATAGGGATATCTGTATTGTGTATATGAAGAATAGAGGTATATTGGTATGAATATTGAAAAATAATTGATTAAGAAGGAGAATATAGATAGATAAGTAGGTGAATGGTAGGATATGTTGAATGAATAGTAAGTAGTAAGGGATGAATAGTAAGTAGTAAGGGATGAATAGTAAGTAGTAATGAATGAATAGTAAGAAGTAATGGATAAATAGTAAGAAGTAATGGATAAATATAGTAGTAATAAGTAATAAGTATTGTAGTAAGGAGTAAGGATATATAGATGAATGGTAATGGTAGGATAATATAGAAGATATGTATGATTTGGGTATGATAGTATGTGGTAAGTATGATGGGTATATGAATGTATGATGGATAGTTGGTAAGTAGGTAGTTTATGATATAGTAGGTGGTAGTATGGAACTATAATGGGTGTATGATGGTAGGATGGTAGGATGGTAGGATGGTAGGATGGGTTTATGAGTATATGATGGATAAATGGTATTGTGTGTATGAGTATATGATGGATAGAGGGTATTGGTAGGAGAATCTACGAATATAAGTATTGTGTGTGTGTTATTCTTGAAGAATGGTAATCTAAAGGAATCTTTCTTTGTTCATCTTTGTAAGTGATGAATGGATGAATGAATAGATAAATGAATGGATAAATGAATAAATGAAGTGATAAATAGATAAATAGATAAATAGATAAATAGATAAATAGATAAATAGATAAATAGATAAATAGAATGAATAGAATGAATAGAATGAATAGATAAATAGATGAATAGATGAATAGAATGAATAGAATGAATAGATGAATAGATGGAATAATGGAGTGATGGAATGATGGGAAGAATGATGGTAAGATAGATGTATGAGTATGAGTGTGAGTGTGGGTATGAGTGTTGGTATGAGTATGGAGTATGAGTGTGGAGTATGAGTGTGAGTATGAGTATGAAGTATATAGACACATACTTATATATTGTTCTATCTCCTAAGTATCTAAGCTAAGTATCTAAGATTCAATATCTAAACTAAGTAGCTAAGTATCTAAGCTAAGTCTAAATATCTAAGATAAGTAGTTAAGTCTAAATATCTAAGTGCCTCCTTGTCTATCTAAGTATCACTGTATGCTTCTTCTTATTCTTATCCTTATCTAGAAAACTAGAAAGTATCTGATGAGTATGAAAATCATTCCTAGTATTTCTACTATTTCTAGTATTCCTAGTATTCCAAGTATTTCTAGTATTCCTAGTATTTCTAGTATTCCAAGTATTTCTAGTATTTCTAGTATTCCTAGTATTTTTAGTATTCCAAGTATTTCTACTATTTCTAGTATTCCTACTTAAATGGTACTAGAATAGTGAATACAATGGATAGAAAGGGAATAAAAATTCCCAAGAATAGATGAAATTAAGAGAATAGGATCATGAATGATACCATTAGTGCAAATAGTCCAGTAGCCTCTGCTAGAGCAAATCCTAGAACAGCGTATTGGAATAGTTGGTTTTTAACACTAGGGTTTCGAGATGTTCCTTGGATTAGAGCGTAGAATACGATACCTACACCAATTCCTGCTCCTGCAAGTGCAAGAGTAGCAATTCCTGATCCAATGTATTTAGCAGCACCAAGCATAATTTATATTATGTACGAAATAGTAAGAGAATTCCAAGTATATTACTATGAAATATCATTGGTAATCCAATAGAAAAGGGTAAACAGTAAAGAGTAAACAGTAAACATTTTGTTGTTCTCCTATAGTATTCAAGTATAGGGATGAAGAAAGTAAGCATGTTGAAATTGGTAGCCAAGCTATTCTTAGGAAATAGTAGTTTCAAAGCTGTGTGGGTTCAAGTCCCACTGCTTACAAGCCTTTCTTGTAACTATACAATCATAGTGTAAAAGATGAAATGAGTAGTAAATATTTGTTATTGTGTATTGAATTCATTTTTGGGTGTGCATCTTTAGCTAAACTGGTCAAAGCGCCTAACTTCGGATTAGGAGATTGAGGGTTCGAGTCCTTCAAGGTGCTAAAGATTCGAGGAAAGATTCAAGTAAGGATTGGATTCAAGTAAGGATTGGATTCAAGTAAGGATTGGATTCAAGGAAAGATTTAAGTTTAAGTAAGGATTCGATTCAAGTAAAGATGGTTGGAATGATAGTGAAAAATACGTATACTTATATTTTAACATATGAATATTCTAGTTTTGTAGATTTCTATTTGACAGTCGTCTTAGAGTCTGTCTTAGAGTCTTATACTCTGTCTTATTGTCTTAGAGTCGTCTTATTCTATTCTTCTTTTTAGAATTCTAGTCTAATAGGCTATGATTGGATTGGGAATGAGAATCCTAATTCGAATTCGAATGATCGAATCTCATCCTCTCATTATTGAATCATAGAATCTCATTCTCGAATCATAGAATCTCATTCTCGAATGATCGAATCTCATCCTCGAATCATCCATCATTGACTAAGAGTGGTTAGGATTTGCTATGCTATTACTGACTTTCATTGATTCTTTGCATCTTCTTAGTACTATCATTTCACCCACTATCCTTTACCAACTATCCATATCCATGGATTCCACTAACTATCCATTTCATGGATTTCACCAACTATCCATTTCTCCCACCAATAGTGTAAAAATACGTATACCTATAATGAAGAATAGCCCTGCCAAATTAGGATCCTTGTATCCTCTTTTAGCCTTAGTATCCCTTACTCTCTCTATTCTATCCCTTTGATCCTACACCTATCTACCTATCTACCTATCTACCTATCTACCTATCTACCTATCTACCTATCTACCTATCTACCTATCTTCCTATCCACCTATCTTCCTATCCATCTACTTACCCATTTAGCCATTTATCTTACCTTCCCCCCTTTTCTATTTATTCTTCACTTAGTACCCTTATTCATTGATTACCCTTATTCATTGATTACCCTTAGTATTACCCTTATTCACTTATTACCTTTCCAGTTGTCTTCCATTATTTTCCTTTCTTTTCATTATTTATTGTATATTTATTGTATATTTATTTATTGTATATTTATTGTATATTTATTTATTGTATATTTATTGTATATTTATTTATTGTAATATTGTAATATTGTAATATTGTAATATTGTAATATTGTAATATTGTAATATTGTAAGGGGAAAAAAGACCCCCCCTTGAATACCTAAACTTCACCGAATTTCACTCCAGTAAACTTTAGGATACTAAATGATACTTTATCAAACTTTCACCATGTAACACCATGAAACACAATATCATGCAACATTCTGTTACATCATTCAACGAATGAAACTTATTTTCCATTTTACTAATGAAACCAATTTTTCATCATTCAATGAAATTCAACGAAATTCAACTTAACTAAACTAAATTCAACGAAATTCAACTTAACTAAACTTAACTAAACTTAATTCAACGAAATTCAACGAAATTCAACTTAATTCAACTTAACTTAATTCAACTAGAAAGAAAGGACTCACCAGCACAATTGTCAGTACAATCGTTGAAAGAGCAAAGTAGATCGCATAAGATGGAATAAATCCGTCATCTAGTTTACTCATTGTTGTACTTGTATTGCTTAGGTTTGTAGATAGACCATATCCAAATAGTTGTTCAATTAGACCTCGATCTAGTTGTTTAGATACAACATATCCTAGTCCTAGTGATGCTGGAATTAGATATGTGTTGTATAGTACTTCAATGTAGTATTTACCATTGAAGAATTTATACATATTATATCCAAGTGTTGTTTGGATAGCAGCATTTAGGAAACCTGCACCATAGTGGTATAGATAGAATGCTAGGAATGCAGATGAGAAAGTAATGAATGAAGGAAGTAGTTTATATAGTGTAGGAATTACTTCTGCTTCAATAAGAGAAATATGAGATGGATGGATAAATAGAGAGTTAGCTGCGAAATCTGTACCCATACCAACAAATAGATCTCGTCCCATGTAACCGAAGAAGATAGCAAGAATTGAAAGAACAGTCATTGGAATCATAGCAAAGATAGCAGCATCATGAGCTGATTCGTATACTTTCTTAGGTGAGTTAGGGTATGAAAGGAAAGTCATAGAGATTAGTCGGAAGCTATAGAATGCTGTAAGTCCAGCAGAGATAGATCCGAACCAGTATGCAATAGATCCATGGAATACATATTGAGAGAATGCTAGTTCTAGAATTAGATCTTTAGAGTAGAATCCTGTCATGAATGGAACAGCCATTAGACTTAGAGATCCAATAAGAATAGCAGTGTAAGTAAATGGTAGAAGAGGTAGGAATCCACCAAGTCGTCGTTGATCTTGTTGATCAAATGTAGCATGTAGAACTGCACCTGCTGAAAGGAATAGAAGAGCTTTAAAGAAAGCATGGTTTACTAGGTGGAATAGTGCAGTATTATATTGAGATAGTCCACAAGCTAGGAATAGGTAACCCATTTGTGAACAAGTTGAGAAAGCAATAACTCGTTTTAGATCGTTTTGGAATAGTCCAGTTGATGCAGCAAAGAAAGCTGTAATTGACCCAATCCAAGTAATTGCAATTAGAGCTGTAGATGAGTATTCTAGAAGAGGACTAGATCGTAGTAGTACATAAACTCCGGCAGAAACAAGAGTAGCAGAATGGATCAGTGATGAAACTGGTGTTGGTCCAGCCATAGCTGTAGGAAGCCAAGTATTTAGACCAATTTGAGCACTTTTACCCATACTTCCGAATAGAAGAAGTAGACCAATAATTGTAAGTGCGCTCTCGTTCATAAGTGGAGCTAGAGAGAATACTGTAGAGAAATCTACGTTACCGAATAGGAATACGATAGCAAGGAATGATACAGATAGAGCCATATCACCTACACGGTTAACAATAAATGATTGCATTGCTGATTTATTAGCTTCAATAACTGTGAACCAGAAGTTAATAAGTAGGTAAGAACAAACAGCAATGAATTCCCATCCAACGAATAGAATGAAATAATTATCTCCTGATACAAGTACTACCATGAAGAATGTAAATAGACTTAGGTAAGAGAAGAATCGTTGGTTATGAGGATCAGCACTCATATAATCAATTGAGTAAAGGTGTACTAGAGAAGAAATTAGAAGTACAGTAGTAATAATGGACATTGATAGAGAATCAAATGTGAATGTCCAAGATACTGTAAGAACTTCTGAATGTAGCCAGTTACCTAGATGAATAGTTACTGGTGAATGACATAGTACTACTTCATAAAATGCTACAATAGATAGAATAGCTGAGATAGCTAGACAAGCTGTAGTAATAATATGAGCACCGGTAACTCCAATTTTTCGTCCAAAGAAACCGGCAGACATAGCACCTAGACAAGGAAGTAGAAGGAAAGTTAGATACATATTTTAGTTTTGATTATTTGATAGTGAAATTGATCCTCGTAGTCGGTAGTAAGCTACTAGAATACCTAGTCCAATAGCAGACTCAGCAGCAGCTAGTAGAATAATATAAATAGCATATGTTTGTCCTAGTACATCATCAAAGTTTACTGATGAGATCAGTACTAGAATTGTAATTGAAAGTAGGATAATTTCAATAGAAAAAATCATTAGAAGAATGTTTTTTCGATTAAGAACAAATCCTAGAATACCAATAGTAAATAGAATTAGGCTAAGATTCATAATAATATGAAATGATTCTTATTGGGAAGAGATAAATATATTTATAAAGAAATCTAATATTAGCGAGAACTACCCGACTCGAACGGGCATAATCCAAACTGACAATTTGGTGCATTAACCGATTATGCTAAGATCCCTGATAGCCTATATGAAATCATAGAAAATATGTAAGGGGAAATTGTATTTCCTTATTGAATTGTATTTTTCATTGCTTAAGTTAACAGCAGGGATATCAAAAGCAATAAGAATACTTGGAACTAGGATTAGTAGTGCAATAGCCATTGGTAGAAGTTGTGTCCAACAGAAGATCATAAGTCGATCATATCGTTGTCGAACGAATGTTGCACGCACCCAAACGAAGAAGAACATGAATAGAAGAGCTTTAGCAGCAAGAATTAGACTTTGTAGATTAATGAAAGTTTCTTGTACGAAAATTTCAGGGAATGCATATCCTCCAAGGAATAGAATTGAAGAGAATGTAGACATTAGAACTACACCACTATATTCTGCAAGATAGAAGAATACGAAAATCATACCAGAGTGTTCTGTCATGAATCCACATACAAGTTCTGATTCAGCTTCAGGAAGATCGAATGGTGTACGGTTTAGTTCAGCAAGAGCTGAAATTAGGTAAAGAATGAAGATAGGAAATAGAGGAACAATAAACCAAATAGCTGTTTGAGCTTGTACAATTGTAGTAAAGTTAAGTGATCCAGCAAGAAGAACCACTGCAAATACACAAGTTGAGAAGATAAGTTCATAACTAACCATTTGAGCTGTAGCCCGTAGAGATCCAAGGAATGAATATTTAGAGTTAGCAGCCCATCCGGCGAATAGAGCACCATAAACTCCAATAGATGAAACAGCTAGAGAAAATAGCATACCGATAGATACATCAGTAATAGCCATACCAGGTCCGAATGGGATAGGAGCCCAACCAAGTAGACTGAATACTAGTGAAATCATAGGAGCAAGGAAAAATAGTGCTTTATTAGATTGTGCTGGAATAATTTGTTCTTTTACCACACATTTTAGAGCATCAGCAAAAGGTTGTAGCACTCCGTAATATCCTACTACATTAGGACCAATTCGTCGTTGCATTGATCCCATTACTTTACGCTCAATAATTGTCATCCAAGCAACACAAAGAAGCATAGGCACAAATACTAGAAGAATTAGAATAAGTGATACAATAGGTCCTTGTGAAACTGAAATATCAAATGTTTTGAGATCAAATAGATTAGTCATAAGAAAATAAGAATAAATAAATAAATGAAAAATATTTAGAGTATAAAATAGCATTTTAGCTAGGAAATAATAATTAAATAGGGGAAGAAGGAATTAGGCAACTGATTCCATCCATTCTAGGTATTTTTCTGGACTAACTACCTCAATACAGATAGGCATGAATCCGTGTAGGATTCCACATAGTTCAGAACATTGTCCATAAAATAGTCCCTCTCGTTCTGCAATTGTAGATGCTTGGTTTAGTCGACCTGGGATACCATCCACTTTCATACCTAGTGAAGGTACAGCAAATGAATGAATTACATCTTGTCCAGTTACGATAAATCGAATATTTGTATTTACAGGTACTACTACGTTGTTATCAACATCTAGAAGTCGTAGTTGTCCGTCAGCTAGATCTGATTCAGGTACCATGTAAGAATCAAATTCAATTGATTCACCATCTTCATTTAGGAAGTCAGAATATTCATATGACCAGTACCATTGATGTCCTACAGCTTTAATTGTCATTGATGGGTTAAATACCTCATCTGTTAGGTAAAGTAGTTTAAAACTTGGGAATGCAATAGCAATAAGAATTAGAGCAGGAGAAATTGTCCATACTAGTTCAATTACTGTTCCGTGGTGGAAATGATGAGTAATTGGAGATTTTTTCTCATTAAAGTGTTTTACTGTTGAGTAAATTCCCCAAGATACTCCAAATACAATAATGATTAGATAGAAAGCAATAGAATCTAGAAGTTCTGAGATACCTTCCTGTACTGGAGAAGCAGCATCTTGTAGTCCTAGTTGCCATCGCTCAGGTGAATCATTTTCAATCATTGATGAGAATGATTTAGCAGAAATTGCTGAAAATAGAATTGTTAGAGCAAGTTGCATAGTTATTTTTTTATAGAAATAATTTAGCCTTCAGAAAGACAATGATAAATAGAAGTTCGTTAAATATTTATTAACTAGTAAGAATTAGAGGAATTGAACCTCTGTCTTCGATGTGTAAGATCGACGCTAAACCACTCAGCTAAATCCTTTTGTGAATGGAATCTCTTTCAGATTCTTATATAGAAACAAATATATTCAAGAACAGCTGGGTACGATCCAACACTAGTGATTTTGGAGATCACTGTACTACCAATTATACTATGTTCTTTAAAATTTCTTCTTTTCGAAACTTCTCTTATAAAGAATTGCGAGGGAATTGAACCCTAAACAAAGAATTTGCAATTCTTTTTCAGAACCATCTGATACACAATTCTTGGAGGGGATGAAATCCAATATTAATTTGTTGTTCGTGCTTTGATTGTTAGTACAATAGGTCCAATCATAGCTAGTAGTAGTGCTAGACTAGCTACAAATAGCCATACTGATCCAAATGTATATAGAGTAAATCCAATTGATTGTACATCAATTAGGTTAGCAAAGCTTGTATCTGAAATAGTTGTATATGTTTGATATACATCTGTAGATTGTGAAATTGGTCCATATCCAAATTGATGTAGAATAGAATTAATACTATTTAGAATACCAATTTGCATATCAGGAAGAATTTTGAAAGGATTTAGATTTTTATATTCGTTATGTGAACTGAATGGAATAATAGAGAATAGTTCAACAAATAGTAGGAATACAAAAATACCTCCTAGTGGAAGATTTTGAGTATATTCAGATGCCATAGCATTTAGTTCAGCTAGTTGTAGATTTAGCATCATAACAACAAATAGGAATAGAATAGCAATAGCTCCAATATATAGAATTAGATAAGAAATTCCTAGGAATCCTAGTCCTTGTAGTACAAGATATCCTGAAACATGTAGAAATAGAGAAATAAGGAATAGAACTGACATTACAGGATTTTTAGCTGTTACTACAAGAAGAGCAGAGAAAATAGCACCTAGAGTTAGAAAATCAATTAGGAATGTATTCATTAGAAGTTTATTATATTTGAAAGAATGTAAATACGAATATTGTATATTAGTAAGATAGAAAAATTCGATTAGATAAATCAATAGGGGAATAGAAAATATTATCCTCCGTACCAGTATACACTTACAAATAGGAATAGCCATACTACATCAACAAAGTGCCAGTATAGAATACTTGACTCGTATCCTACATGGTGAGTACTTGTGAAGTGATATTGGATTAGTCGTCCTAGTGCTACTGCTAGCATTAGTGTTCCTAGAATTACGTGGAATCCGTGGAATCCTGTTGATAGGAAGAATGTAGATCCATATACACCATCTGCAATTGAGAATGGAGCATTGATGTATTCAATTCCTTGACAAACAGTAAATACTACTGCTAGAAGAATAGTTAGGATTAGTCCTGAGATTGCTCCTTTTCGGTTTTTGTTAATTAGAGCGTGGTGTGAGTATGTAACTGTAGCTCCTGATGTAAGCAGTAGAATAGTATTAAGTAGTGGTAGTTCGAAAGGATTAATTGATTCGATTCCCATTGGAGGCCATTGTCCACCTAGTTCAACACCTGGTGATAGTGATGAGTGGAATAGAGCCCAGAAGATTGAAATGAAGAAGAATACTTCTGTTAGAATAAATAGAGCCATACCTAGGTGTAGTCCTTTTTGAACTGCTAGTGTATGATCTCCTAGGAATGTTCCCTCAGTTACTACATCTCGGAACCATAGAGCCATTGATAGTACTGTAGCTAGAACTCCAAGAATAACTAGAGAAATTCCTGAATCTCCGAATGGACTAGAGTTTCCATGGAAATAAATAATACTACCCATTGTAAGAATAAGTAGTGAGAATGATGTAAATAGTGGCCAAGGACTAGAAGTTACCATGTGGAAAGGATGGTATTGGAAATTCTGTCGTTGTGCTTGTAGTGTTGTTAGATTCATCTAAATAATTATGAAATAAATATTTGAAAGGATATAATATGTATTATATCTAATATTCGAATGAATAATAATAATATATTATTGTCTAAATATATAATTATACTATTATAGTATATACGCTTATATATAGTTACATATAATAGATACATATATGAAGAATGTAGAATGAATCTTTTTTATCCTTTTTTCCTACGGACGCGAGGAGATTCGAACTCCTGGTTCTAAAAAGAACTCCTAGACTCAAGCCAGGCACATTAAACCACTCTGTCACACATCCTTGTTATTTGCAGATGTGGGACTCGAACCCACAATGACACAGTCAATGCTTTTACAGAGCACCTCCTTTACCAGTAAGGACTATCTGCATAGATTACCTCGACCATGACTCGAACATGGTTCTTAGAATCTTCAGTTCTACGCTTTAGCCACATAAGCTATCGAAGTATGAGTTGGAGACAGCCAGACTTGAACTGGCATCAGCTATCCTGCAAAGATACTATAATTACCAATTATACCATATCCCCTTTTTAACTCGAATTCCTATATAATTTCTAAAAGGGGAAGGATTATTCTTGATCATTCTCTTCTTCTTCCTCAATAATTACTTGACTAAAGTAAAGTGCTTTAGAACTAAATTCAAATACAAAACCTAGAGTAAGAATTACAAAGAATACTGAAATAATCCAGAATCCATAGTATCCTGTCTCATACACAGTTAGAGCATAAGGCATTGTCATAAATAGTTCAATATCAAAGATTAGGAAAAGAATACCTACTAGATAAAATTGAATTGTAAATGGTGATCGGTTTTGTCCATGAATAGGAGAGAATCCACATTCATATGATGTAACTTTTTCAGCATAAGGTACATGTTTACCTAGTAGAATACTTACAAGTAGTAGTACAAATCCTACTACAGGAACAAGAATTAGATAAATAGTTAGTGCGTTCATATTATGAAGTAAATAGACTTAGACTTAGTAGATGACAAGCATTTAGTAGGATAGAAGGATCAAATAGATATAGAGTAATAACTAGAGTAAGTACTGCAATTACAGAACTATGTGTTGTAGTAATAAGAGGTTGATCTGATGGGTTTCCTTCATTTGAAGCACCTGTTTGAACACTCTCTTTATTAAAGAACATTAGTTGTACAATTTTTAGGTAATAACTAGCACTAATAACACTAGTTAGGATAGCAATAATTGCTACATATGAATAAGTATATGATACTGAGTATAGTACCATTTGTTTTGCAAAGAATCCCATTAGTGGTGGAATACCTGCCATAGAGAATAGACTAACAGCAAAACTAATAACAAGAAGAGGATTTTTGTAGAATTGTCCTTTTAGATCTTGTAGTAGTGTAACTTCTCGAACATTACCTTGTGCTAGAATACCTTTAGTAATATATCCAAATGCAAGAATTGTTAGGAATGTATTTACATTTGTAATTGAGTATTGAATTAGATAGAAAATAAATCCTTCAATAGACTCTTCTGAACTTACTGCTAGAGCAAGTAGTAGGAATCCTACGTGGTTAATTGTAGAGAATGTAAGTAGTCGTTTAATTCGTACTTGAGATAGACCAACAATACTTCCTACTAGGAAACTTAGTACAGAAGCAATAAGAAGAAGAGTTTGATATGGTTTCGCATATGGTGAATAAATTCCACTTAGAATATCAGAAATACTATTCCATTCAATATTATATCCTGTTGCAATGAAGCTTAGGTTAAGTAGAAATACTAGAATACCAATTTTAGGCATAGTACTTACCCAAGATGTCACAATAGTAGGAACACCATCATAAACATCTGGAGACCAGTTGTATAGAGGAGCAGCACCTACTTTAAAGATATAACCAATTCCAATTAGAAGGATACCACCTGCAATAGAAATAGTTACAAATGAATTTGAATTTTCTGTTACTGAAACTAGAGCAGCAAGATCTTCGAAGTTAGTAATACCTGTACTTGCATAAATAATAGCAGTACCAAGTAGAATAATAGAAGAAGCTAGACTACCAAGAAGGAAGTATTTAAGTCCAGCTGCTGTTGCAGATTGAGAATGTCGATATAGTGTACAAAGAATATAAGCTGCGAAACTTTGTAGCTCAATAGACATGTACATAGACACGAAGTTATAACTTGTAATAAGAAGACAGCCACCAAGAACACTAAATAGAATGATAAAACTATATTCATTAATAGTATTAGTATGAATAAAATTAGGGTTTGTATTTAGAGATTTTTCAATACCAACTTTCGTAATTTGTGCTGGGAGTACATTTTGTTGAAGTACAGGTCCCCATCCAAATACTAGCATAGCTCCTACAATAAGTAGAAGAATTTGGAATGCTAGAGTGATAGTTGAAACATGGAATAGTCCACTATAAATACCAATTCCTCCTTGATTTAGTGGGAAGTAGTAAAGACTGTTCCATGAAAGAACTGCTGCATAAACAAATGTAATAGCAGTAATTCGACTAAATACTGTAGCTGAAATTTTTTTGGCGAAAATAGGGATAGCTAGAACAAAAGAAACTAGTGCAATAAATAGCATAACTATTTGTCCTACAAAAAGTACTAGTATTCGGAATTGAACCGAAACCCGGGTATTGGAAGTACCTGATTCTACCATTAAACTATACTAGCTTTCAATGAGACTCCTATATTATTTTAGATTCATATAGGCTATGAAGGGATATAACTCAGTTGGTTAGAGTGAAGAACTTTTAATTCTTAAGTCGGGAGTTCGAGCCTCCCTATCCCTAGTTGTATATGTATTTGAATGTTTCTTGAGATTGTTCTATACTTTGAAATATCTTCAATACCTATCTTCAATATTATCTTTCATACTATCTTCAAGAGTGTCTTCAAGAATATCTTCAAGAATATATCTTCAAGAATCGCTTACTTATAAATTATTTCATTCTAGGATGGGTTGAATCGAACAACCATTCTTTCTACCAAAAAGAAATGTCCTGCCATTAGACGACATCCTATTTGCCGACTACTAGAATTGAACTAGTGACTAGTAATTACAAGTTACTCGTTTTACCACTAAACTAAATCGACTTTTTTATTCTGATCTTTAGGCGACTCGAACGCCCACTCACTCAGATGAAGACCGAGGGTTTTACCATTAAACTAAAAGACCTGGAATTGAGTACATTCCAGGAATCGAACCTAGTCTTACAGATTATGAGTCTGCCGTGCTACCTATTACACTAAAGTACTTTCAATTGAATTGAATTCCTATACTAATTCAGGATGTTATGAATCAATTACTTATAATCGAATTGTAAAAAGGGGAGAAAAAATTATTTCTCCTTTTTACTTACTGCAATATCCATTAGAGTATTTTCTAGAATACCTACACCTGGAACTACTGCGAAGAAATATACGAAGTAGAAGATTGTTGCATAACTTCCAATATCTGAGTAAGGATATTCAGGATGTTGTGCACCAATCCATAGTAGTAGTAGGAAATCTACTACAAATAGCCAGAATGTGAATCGAGATAGAGGTCGGAATTGGTTACCTCGGATTCGAGAAGTATCTAGAATTGGCATTGCTAGAAGAATTAGAAGTGATCCAAACATTGCAATTACTCCTACAATTTTTGAAGGAATTGATCGTAGAATTGCATAGAATGGTAGTAGGTACCATTCAGGAACAATTGATGGAGGTGTTTGCATTGGGTTAGCTGGAATGTAATTATCTGAATGTCCTAGAGCATTTGGATAGAAGAATACAAATACTGAAAGGATTAGTAGGAATAGAACAATAGTTACTAGATCTTTAAATACAAAGTAAGGATGGAATGGAAGTCGATCTGTATTTCCACTAATTCCTAGTGGGTTACTACTTCCGTGCTCATGAATTGTTAGAAGGTGCATTGCTGATAGTGCAGCAAGAATGAATGGAAGTAGGAAATGTAGTGAGAAGAATCGGTTTAGTGTAGCGTTATTTACACTGAATCCTCCCCATACAAATTCTACGAAATCTTGTCCAATCCATGGGATTGCACTTAGAAGGTTAGTAATTACTGTAGCGCCCCATAGAGACATTTGACCATATGGTAGTACATAACCTAGGAAAGCTGTAGCCATAGTTAGTACAAGGATAATTACTCCAATTGACCAAGGTAGAATTCGTGGTGATTTGTATGAACCATAATATAGTCCTCGTCCTACATGAAAGTACATGAATAGGAAGAAGAATGAAGCAGTATTAGCATGTACATATCGTACTGCCCATCCATAGTTAACATCTCGCATAATATGTTCAACACTTGCAAATGCTAGATCAACATTAGGACAATAATGCATTGCTAGGAAAATTCCTGTTAGAATTTGGATTACTAGACACATACCTAGTAGTGATCCAAAGTTCCACATGTAAGAAATGTTAGCTGGTTCTGGGTTATCAATAATATAACTGTTAGCTAGTCCCAGAATAGCATTTGATTTTAGAATACGCATAAATATTGTAAATAATAATAATAAAGAACTTTGAAAGAAATTTAGATTCATTTAGTATATTTACTTGGAATATATTTTAGAAGAATAAGAGCATCAAAAGAATTTACTTTGTCCTAGAGGAATCGAACCTCTATAACATCCTTATCAAAAATGCATTCTAACCGTTGAATTAAGGACAAGTAATAGGTGTTAGAAAGAATCGAACTTTCGTCAAATGCATTAACAGTACACCGCATCAACCACTATGCTATAACACCGGATAATTTAGAAATATTATTGATATATTTAAAGATTTGAACTTCCTAAATTTATCTAGGTGAGTAACGAATCTTTCATGAAAGTATTCAAATCAAGCAGTGAAGTATTTTATTACCACTCTTGATCAATAAAAGCTCAAGCAGTGGAGATTCGAACTCCTAACTCCCCTTCCCAAAAAGGGCGCCCAGCCATTAGGCCATCAACTTGAAATTCGAGAAAAATTTGGTAAATAATATGGTACAATTGAGTTTTTTCAATACATTAGTAATGTTCAACATACATTTACATCCTAAAAATAAGAAATAGTCTCTTTCTTATTTGAAAGAATATCCAGAGATCTGTTTCGCACTTGAGATGCTTTCAGTACTTCTCTTTCAAAATTGTAGCTACTCTGCAGTGCCATATTATATACAACAACAGAGTCACCATTGAATTTTCTCTAATGGTCCTTTCGTACTAATTAGAGGTTCTCCTTCTATTCTTTTTCCCTTCCGAGGATAGAATCTATACTGACTCACGTCGTATTAAACCCAACTCACGTTCCTCTTTACTCAGCGAACAGCTGAACCCTTCCAAGCGACTACACCTGGAGGATGAGAAGAGTCGACCATTTTTTTCTCTTTATCTTTAGAATAAATGGATTCTAATTTATTTAGATAAAGATTGTAAGTTGTTTATACTTACATACCATTAGTCACCTAATGGATTAGACTATCTCTTCTATACAATATTATTGTATAGTCGGGCGCTCGTGGAAAGATTATTGTTGGTATAACTCACTTTCTAGTCGTTGAGCCTTCCTATTACATAATTATTATCCTAAAAATGATAATAAAAAATACCGTAATAAGCTTGGCTGCGGATTGTCTTAGAAATAGAGTAATTTGACTAATTCTAAGAGTTCTTCGCATTTTACCCGATTTTACCTCGACTATGACTCTTATTTTTATTAATCGAGGTGTCAAACCGTTTGGACAATATGAACTCTTGCAAACGATAAACCTGTTCATTTTTACTACATATCACTATGTAGATTAGACTATGTCATCATTTTAAATTCGATTATTATCAATATCAATTTAAAATGTTGGGCGCTCGAGGAGAAATTATTGTTAGTGCTACTCATTCTCTAGTCGTTGAGCGTTCTATTATCAAAAATAATTACTATTCTAGTAATTATTTGCACTAATAATAGCTTCGCTGCAAATTGTCTTATTGAATGGGTTAATTTCAATAAGAGGTCCTTGCATTTTACCCAATTTTTATTAGATATTATTCTATCTATCTAGGGACAACTGGTTCATCCCTAGCGTAACTTTTATTTCTTGAGCGATGATCATTCCATTCTGGATCACCGGATCACTATATCCTACTTGCGTAACTGATCGATCCATCAATCTTTCAGTAAAGCATATTTAATTATTACATTTTGTTGAAAATTATTTATTCATTGGTTTCTGACCAATATAAATATACCTTTGAAGGCCTCTGATACTTTTTTAGAGGCTACCGCCCCAGTAAAACTGACCATTTGAAACTGTCCTCTATTGAGTTAGTTTTCCATTATAATATATCAAGGTATTTCACTGACGTTTACACTCCCTTGTATTCTACACTATATTCAATGGAAAACAATATCAAAATACAGTAAAGCTGCATAGGGTCTTCGCGTCCTCCGGAAGGCAAACCGCATCTGCACGGCTAATTCAATTTCACTGAGAAGCTAGTGGAGACAGCAGGGCCACGTTACCTCATTCATGCAGGACCACATTTAATGGCCAAGGAATTTCGCTACTTTCAGATCCTTATGGTTAAGACCGTCATTGACCACCGCATCAGTCAGTGACTTTTCTCTAAAGAAAATCACCTTCTTTACACGGTTGGCATTGGACAGAGTTCACAACTTATACAAGTACTTTTCGTCTTAGCAAGTTGCTGTGTTTTTAGTAAACAGTCGGAGCCCTCACTTCTGTGCCAAATTAATAATGTTACTTATTAATTCCTTTCTTATCGTCTAACTTACGAAAGCATTTTGCCGAGTTCCTTCACTAGCCTTATCTCTACGCCTTAGTATACTCTACCCACGAACCTGTGTCGGTTTAAGGTACGGTCAATTCTTACATAAAAATATCTTTTCCAGATCCTTGAGGACAAATATTTTTTATTTCATCGAAGAAATACATTTCGTTATATTCTTCTTAGAAGCCGCATAAATCATGGAAGATCACCTTTTCCATGAAACCCTTTCGTGTTCGGCGAGAAGTATTTTAACTTCTTAATCGTTACTCATGCCAGCATTCTCTCTTTAATATAGTCAAGAATGAATTACTTCATTCCTTCAACCTGAATATTAAGTGTTCTGCTACCTTACCTATTATTGAAACTATTCAATAATACATATCAAAATATTGGTAGAATATTTAGACCCGTTAATTTTCGATGCTTTTTATCCTAGTTAGACTATTGAGTTGTTACACTTTCATTAAAAGATAGCTACTTCCAAGCTTACTTCATAGTTGTCTTAGATAAAAAACTTTCTTAATTTCACTGAATATTTATTTAGGGCACCTTAATATTTGATCTGGGCTGTTTCCCTTTTGTCTATTTACCTTATCACAAATAGACTGTCAGTTCATCAACAATTTCTTCTTCTTCTGAGGTTAACTTCCAATAGTAGAGTTTATAACCCCCTAATTTATTCTATATATGCAATTACAAAGAATTGCTAGAAATGGAAATCAGTGCTATACAAAGAAGAATTTTCATAAACTTTCTACTAAAATAGATTTCGCAGAATATCAGCTATCACCAGATTAGATTAGCATTTCACTCCTTTTCACAGCTCATCAGATAATACTGCAACATTATACTGTTCGGTCCTTTCAAACCTGGCCATAAAAAGATCATCTGGTTTCGGATCGAATATAAAATACTTTCTCTACTACTAGATCGCTTTCACTAAGATTCTTCATCTTGCATTTCATATTCACTTGCTGACCCATTATGCAAAAGGTACGTTGTCATTCTTTTTTACAGAACTCCAACTGCTTGTAGGATTTGTAATTCAAGATCTTTTCACTAGTCATTCACTTACTTTTCACCTTTCACTCACGTTACTCTTCACTATCGCTAGATATATTATACTTAGCTTTGGAGAATGGTATCCCCTCTTTCATACAAAGCAGCCGTCTTCATATTACTTGATTCAAATTTGATGAAATAAATAGAAAGAATTGTAGCCTAAGCATATACAATAATAGGACTTTCACCTTCTTTGGTATATTCTATACATAGAATATTTCTATTGAATTCCACAATATTTATTGTATTCTTTCTATTTTCAAATTTGTAGCTTATTCTGTTTCACTCACCATTACTACAGAAGTCTCAGTTGATTTCCTTTCCTACTGGTACTGAAATGTTTTCGTTCCCAGCGTAATCTACTATTTTGGTTTTCCTTAGGATTGTAATAGTCTACAAATTGAATACTATTACTTTAAGAATTTTCTTCCTTTCGAATATATCTGCTAGGTATCCTTACAAATCCCTTTAAATACTTAATTGTATACTCCATATTATTAGATTCCTATACTTTTGAAATGAAAAAAAA